TCTAGGGCTAGGGTAATTACTAATTGAATTGAGTTGAGTAATCAAACTGTATTAATAGTTTCATAATCCTTCTGCAAAGCGTTTTTCTTTCAAATATCTTCATTTTTAAATTCGACTAGAATCCAGTAAAGTAATGTAATAGATGACGAATAACCTTTCAATCAAACAAATAGTTAAATTAAAGGATTCCCATCTTCGTATTTTGAAACTAAACGGAATACGCATGATATGCAATTTTTTCCAACCAAATTGAAATAGAGTATTTAGATGAACTAGCTCTTAACAGAATTATATATAAATATTACAATGAGGAGCAACCGACCCCTTTTTATTTGTTTCTCGCTTTACTGTTCAAAGAGGAAGTCGATCTGTTATTATGTAGATACGTATTTTATAAGATAAGAGTAAAGGTGGGCATTCAATTATATCATATTGATCGAAATCGGTCTAAACCAAATGGATGTACCAAAGTAAAGAACTCGAATTGGGGTACTATGTATATTACACATATAGGAGTTATATGTACATATATCAATATACAGATTACGGAGTAATCTACATTAAGCCATCTTTCTTTATACAGTCCAACTTTATTATTTTATATAATAATGTATAGTAGAATTATACACTAATAGATAGTATGGTAGAAAGGTTCCTATATTCCTTTCTACCATACTATCAAATCTCATATACGTCTGATTTTAATTCGCTCATTTTATTTAAGACGTGGAATTTGAATCCCTTTCATTTCTTCCATTATTGATAAGAACTAAGAAGTCAAGCTTGATTCAAATTAATCGTTTTGACTGACCGTTTTTACGTAAATGATAAGTAAAAAAGCAGTAGGAACTAGAATGAACAGTGCAGTAGCAATAAATGCGAGAATATTTACTTCCATAATTTCATCGTTTTTTTACTTCATAATTAATAACTCGGGATCTGATCCCATAGAGATTCTAAATCTTTATCCTGTAAATTCAATGGGAGAAATACATCCCGATGATATTGAATCGGATCAATATCATTGAATAACAATATCTGAGCTATCAAATCTATTCATCATCGAGAATGGAATAGTATAACATAGGAAGATCTTTTATCCATACGGAATAAAAACCTAAAATGGAATTCCTGATCCAATTTAGAATCTCATTGAATTATTATTCTTTATTTTATCCATTCGTTATTTTCTATAACCTACCGTCTTATTTATAGAATCATATATATAATAAAGGATCATCTGGCCCATCTTCCGCTTCCATTGGTCAAAAACCGAACCCAAATAGTAGAAGTAAAATGGAAAAAATAAGAAGAAAAGATCGAATATTTTGATAAATTAAAAAATAAAAAATGAACTCTTTTTTTTTAGTTTGTTCTTTCTTCGATAGGACCTTCCCCGGAAATAAAAAAAGATTACTCATTCCCTCACTAAGAGAAGAGAGGGTCTATCTTTTCTTTGTTTGCTCTTCCTTTTCTTAATTACTTAATTTTAATATTCCTTTCTTTCCTTGAACCGGCCCTGGGACACATATATCCAAAATGAAGTATGTAGTTTGAATGATATAAATAGATTGTTTCCTATTAGTAATTTAAGTTATCAAAAATTGGAGCTAGAAAGAGGCTTTAATATGAAAAAAAAGTATTTTATCGAGGTAACTATGTGAAAAGTGCATTTTTTATCGTACAATAAACGAATCAAAATTTGTGTATATGCTCTAGTGAAAGTATATATATAAGTATTCGATTCCCTTCCACGGGTCAGGAGCAATCGAAAAAAACCAGACAAGGATTTCTTTTAATTCTAACTAAATAGGGTGCTACCCACAATTGTACCAATTCAATATGCCTACCCCCCTCGGTACTAATTGAAGTAATTGAAATTGTCGCATTGTATTTTCTCAATAAAAAATGAGAAACGGAAAAAAAAAGGACCCTATGGGAATTAGATCCCACTCTATGCCCCTTGACAGAAAATAAAAAAATGAATTGATGGAGTCATCGGATACTAGGTCGGGACTGACGGGGCTCGAACCCGCAGCTTCCGCCTTGACAGGGCGGTGCTCTGACCGATTGAACTACAATCCCAGAGAAATAAGGTATACAGCATACATATTATTAATGATTTGATTAAGACTAGTTTAATTTAGAATTGTCGTATTGTAACAGAGAAAGGAGTGATTGGTATATTAATATCCACATAGATATGGACTTTAGTGAGAACGGCACGGATTACTAGAAATCCTATTGTCAAATCGTGTAAAATCGATTGATACGAAATCTTTCCAAAAAATATTTTGACTTGTTAATTCTTGTCCTATATTTTCGGATTTTGATATGAATCCAGATAATTCATAAAATGAAGAATATATCGGAAAAAAACAAATAGGATATAAAATTAACCAGACGTTTCCGGCGGACAAATTTCTTATATTATGTAATCTCATGATGGATCGGTGAATTCTTGGGCCGAGCTGGATTTGAACCAGCGTAGACATATTGCCAACGAATTTACAGTCCGTCCCCATTAACCACTCGGGCATCGACCCAGGAAGAATCAAGTCTAGACTTATTGATAATACATGATCAACCTCCTTTCGTAGTACCCTACCCCCAGGGGAAGTCGAATCCCCGCTGCCTCCTTGAAAGAGAGATGTCCTGAACCACTAGACGATGGGGGCATATCTGCGATGCCCAACCGACATCATACTATATATACTCATAGTATGAATAGTTTTTTGTAATTGTCAATATAATGTAATGGTGTGACTAAATACGAATAAGTTTTCCACCTTTCCTTTCGCGATTCCGATAGAATTTTTTTCATTCATGGTTCATGAATGAAAAAAATTCTATATTCTATTTCTATATATAGATTCTATATCATTAGAATGGATAAACATTCCATTATATAGGAAATAATTATAATGTGTTATAATTAATAATTAATGAAGTATAGGATCGCTAGTGATTTGTCCGACAGAAAAGCCATTCTTCAACCTTCACGCATCGATTCACGCATTGTTAAGATGCGATATTCCTATCTTACAGCTAGGAAATTAAGAAACGATAGAAAGTTTCTTTTTTTCTAAGAGCAGAGCTTGGATTTCAGGTACGAGTTGAATCTTTTCAGTCCATACATTACATGATTTGATCACATATCAAATATCTTGGATCTATTTCAATTTGTGTATTAATCAAACGAATCTCGTTGTGATAGGGGTCAATAAAAGAAAAAAAAAGTAATTAGGTTTTAGCCTAGACTGACTAAAAAAAAAAAGATATTCCCAAATGAGACACTATGAGCCTACTGTATGCACCTATGTAATGTAATATGTAGGTATATAATATATGTATATGTCTTCACATTGTCTCATTCAGGAATGGAATAAAATAGGCCCTTTTAACTCAGCGGTAGAGTAACGCCATGGTAAGGCGTAAGTCATCGGTTCAAATCCGATAAGGGGCTTTTTCCACAAAACTCTAGTTTCAATCTTCATTTTTTAGTGGATAATAGGGATATTTTTTTTATTAGAATGAGTTAATTAACTAATTATCATTATAAATATAATGAGATAGTATAGTGATTATAAAGTGTTCATTATAATGATAAATCACCCCGCTTATTGGGAAGACAACTATGTCACTACAGGCTATATTCTTACTCAACTCAGGTTTCATTATTCCATATTTTTGGTTCGAGGACATAGATATTCTACCTACTCAACCCCAATTATGAATCGCCAAATATTCCTACTTTTCCGTTATTCCAATCAAATCCATCATAAATATAAGAAATAAAAAAGGTAAGTGGACCTGACCTATTGAATCATGACTATATCAGCTATTCTGATATTCAAATTTGATAGAGATAGAATTGTAGCCTCGAATTTTTTTTTTTTTCCTTTAGATTTAGACTACGTCGCAAGAATTTAGAATTTGTCGATATTTCCGATTCAATCTTTTTTGGATCCTCCATAAGAATAAATTATTATTCCGTTCCTCCACTCCTCCACGCGAAACGTTTATTCTGAGTCACAAAATAAGAGACGTCCATTTTTGAATATCTTTCTTTGATTCAAAAAAAAAAAGGATCGGTTGCTTATATATAGATTTTTTTTATCTATCTATAGTTATAAATATAGATAGATCGGGTCGTGGCTTTATGTACCAAATATTTACATATTGATGCATCCTCTATTTTTGTTTCGACAATGGGATGGATAACGAGAACGGATACTAGAAATAGAAAGATATTTGAATTTCCAGTCCACTATCCACTATATAGTATATAGTATTTAATTTACTATTTTATATTGCATATCATATTTCATTTAGAGACAGGGGGAAAATTCCTTATTTTCCCTCTTTTTCTGACAACAACAAGGTAAAGTAAATAAGCAAATAGTCCATTTTTTGGCTCGAACCATTCAAAAATATATTATACTTTGTAGTTTTCGATTCATCTGAAGGAAATATAAAAGAGAAAGAAGACAATAAAATAAAAAAAAATGAATTAAAATTGAAAAGTCATATCATATAAATTATATAGGGTACTGTAGTCGTTTAATATACTATAGAATAGAAATAAGTTGGAAGAATCCATAGAGATATTTATTGATTGATCTTTTCTCAATATCACAAACAAGATCCAAAAATAAGATTAGTTGGTGGAGCGGGTGTAGATAGGAGGAGCAACTGGTGATGGGAGCGGGGATCATTTGTTCAAAGCATAGTTCTTTCAAAAAATTCATCTGAGTTGAGTGATGAGTCATAAGACAATTCAAGATTCAGATAGTTATTCAGAATAAAAGAGGAAAAAATAATAGAATCGAACTCATGGATTTACCTAGGTCGGTTTATGACTCAATAGAAACAAGAAAGAAAGGATTTTTTTCTTCGAAACCCATTGGAAGCGACGGTGGACGAGGAATCATACATAAGTGATTGAACTCTCGTATGCCCTGAAAATGCTATGAGGTGTTCGAAAATGGTTGAAGTAG